TAGAAGCTTTTGCACAATTTGCTTCTGATCTTGATAAAGCTACTCAGAATCAGTTGGCACGGGGGCAACGATTACGTGAATTGCTCAAACAGCCTCAATCCGCCCCTCTCACGGTCGAAGAGCAGGTAATGACTATCTATACCGGCACGAACGGTTATCTTGATTCATTAGAACTTGAGCAAGTAAGGAAATATCTTGTCGAATTACGTACTTATGTAAAAACGAATAAACCGGAGTTGCAAGAAATCATATCTTCTACCAAGACATTTACTGAGGAAGCAGAGGCCCTTTTAAAGGAAGCTATTCAAGAACAAATGGAACGCTTTCTACTTCAGGAACAAGCATAAAGAAATCGATCTCTCTTCGTTTTTTTATTCTTTTTTTATTAAAAAAAAATGCCGTTTTTCACATGGATATAGAAAAAATATATGGAAATATATTGCGTCCAATAGGATTTGAACCTATACCAAAGGTTTAGAAGACCTATGTCCTATCCATTAGACTATGGACGCTTTTGATTCCTATTTTTTAGCATTTTTTATTTTATTAAAACTTATTTTTTGTTTTGAAAAAACATATGTGAGATGAGACAATTTTTTTGAATTGTGTATTCAACTCAATGATGCATTAATGAATACATAATAGAGCGGGTAGCGGGAATCGAACCCGCATCGTTAGCTTGGAAGGCTAGGGGTTATAGTCGACGTTGATTTCTTCTTTTTAACGTCTCTAATTCAAAACCGAACATGAAACTTTGGTTTCATTCGGCTCCTTTATGGAAAATGGAGAATTCCCAAATATTAAGTTTAAATTAAGGTGGGAACGAAATTACAAAACAAAAGAGAATTCATTTCACCCATAACATCTATGTCAGCTTTTTGTATGAATGCATTTAATTCAAAACAACTTACTTTCTAGATGATCCCTCTAGAAAAACCGATTCTAACAATCTTTCTAGTTACTTCGTTCTCTATTTCTAGTTGAGAGAATCCTAAGGAAAAGTATTTTGTTTCCGCCGAGCTAAAACAAAAAGAAATATGTTGATTGAAGCCTCTAGTAAACTAAAGTCATCATTTAATAGCTATTTTGCTTCTCTCTAGAAAAAATAGAAGATTTAGTTACGATTAGAAACCCTTTTTTATCTTCATCCATGGATCTTTTACTTATACTGATTCGATTGGAAGTATTGATCCAATTCAATTTGAATACAATTTTCTGTTTCGTAATTTCATAATCCCAAAATTCCACTTTTAATTGACTTTTGGATACAAATTACGAGAATGTATAATTTTCCTCAAACTTTTCATTGAGAGGGAAAGGATTAATTCCTTTTAAGAAATAAAGTTTTTGATCGGAATATTAATCAAACCGGCAGACCCCTTAACTATTAAAGGGTTATATGAAACGAATCACACTTTTACCACTAAACTATACCCGCTACAGTTGGATTATTGTATCCAAATACAACTTTTGTCGAACATTCAAATTAGACGTAATCAAGACAGGATTATAAAAGAATCATGAAATTTGGAGTATTGGCATTTTTGTTGGAGGATTTGATGAGATTATGAAAAGATAGTTGAATAACTAAAAAATAGAAGAAATAGATAGAAAAAATGGGGACGAAAAGATAATAATAAATAGCGTGTTGGGTCTATTTTATTATTGTGCTTTTGTTTTAATAACAAGCATTTTTTTATCATTATCAAATAAATAGTTTTTTTTAGTCTAGATCCTATGAATCCGTTAAAACAAAAAAAAAGGCCTGGCGAGGGACGGATTAGGCCAGGCCGTGGGAATCAAAAAGGCCCTTTCGGGTGAAGAAGTCTTTCTTTTGCTCTTTTCTTTCTATATTTGAATATTCTCTATTGTCTATTGATATTCATTCTTTTTGTTTGTATATATTCTATTATTTTTTATTTTACTAGAAAATAGATTTGAAATTGAATCTTTTAATGAATCCTTCGAATCTTTCTTACTTTATCTAACGGGTTGGAATTAAAAAAAAAAAACTTGTACTTAATGTTGTATTACACAATACAACTTGTCTATTTTGTATATATTATATATAGTTATATAAACCGTATTGTTATATAGATTCTATTTCGAATTTTGCTAAATTATTTATTTAATATTTGACTATTCCTTTTTTCTTTTCAACGGGGAGAGATGGCTGAGTGGACGAAAGCGTCGGATTGCTAATCCGTTGTACGAGTCATTCGTACCGAGGGTTCGAATCCCTCTCTTTCCGTTTCCTTTGATAGCGGAATCTTACTATTTGATTTCTGTTTTAAAGTTCTTAAATCTTTTTGATTTTTTTTTCAAAATATAACTAAAAAAAATGACAAATCTAGAATAGCATTCTAATGAGTTTTAATTAGAAAATCGATTTCGTCTATATAGAATAGAATTCTATAAAAATAGATGAAAATAAAGAAAAGAACTCCTTTTATTCTTCGCGTCCAGGATTACGTCCCGGATCATTAGATAGGAATCCGAAAATGAAGAGAGAAACAAAGAATATTACTACTGTGTAAACAAAGAGTTTGAGAGTAAGCATTACACAATCTCCAAGGTCATTTTTTTTGTAAAAAGAGAATAGATTCTCTATTTTTATACCATATATCCCATAATTAATTTGAATTTGATTTAACGTCTAAACCCGAAAAAGTTTTTCAAAATCGAAAACAATTTTTGTAATTGTAAAAAATCAATAAAAAAATGAAGTTAGTATTATCTTATATATTATTATCTTACTTATCCATAATTTTCTTATACCTACTTGTTGATCTTATGGAGGATCAAACTTTTTCATTTACGAAAAAGAGTTATAATCGGAAAACGAAACAATATGGATTGTGTCGATTCAAAAATTTGAACGTTTTAATCAAGAGTTCATATGGCAAGCCTTATCCGATTTTATCAATTATTTAGTATTAGAATATTAGAATCATTTTTCTCTAAAAAATAATTCATTGTTCTAGGACACGATGAAAGAGCTCATCGAAAACTTACAGCAGCTTGCCAAACAAAAGCTAATAGAAAAAAAAGTAAAGGTATAACTGGCATAAAATCTACGATTGGACTCAAAAAAGCGTAAGCCTCAGGTAATTTGGCGAATAAAAAACTACTCGAATAAAGGGCAGAATTAAGACAGATCAAACTAAAGATATTAAGCATAACAGACATTTTTTTTTTTTATTGCATTTTGATTGAGTTATTGATAGAAAGAAAAAATGAAGAAAAAGGGCCTTCTTTTTTTTTGAACTTACTCACTCAATCAAAAAACCTTCTACTCTCTGTCGAGAATAGAAGAAATTCTACTTTCATACAATATCTTAATGGAATTCTATGTAATGATCAATAAATTCATTTGAATTCTATACCTACACGTATCAAAATACTAACAACGGAATCGAATCCATTTTTTAGCTATTTGGGCTGGAATTGACGAACAATTAATAACAATATTAGTGTTTAGTAGTGTAGAATAGAAATATAAGTGGGGCGTGGCCAAGTGGTAAGGCATCGGGTTTTGGTCCCGCTATTCGGAGGTTCGAATCCTTCCGTCCCAGAGCCGGAGCATATGTAATTTAAGATTGCATTTTTCGGTTTCTAAAGTTTAATTCCTTCTGTTAATGATTGATTTTAATAAAAATGAATCTTTTTTTTCCCATTTCATCAAATGAAAGGAAGATAAGTGTTCAAATGACACACGGATACAAGTGAATTCGTTGGAGATTTAGGCAAGATGGGGTTATAGATTACATACACTGATTTGAATTCCAAAAAAAGAGTGCCCTTAAGCATATATACATCCCCAATATATTTCTATATAATATATAAAGAGGGTAGTTATTTTTTTATTCATCCCGGCAAAGAAAGTTGATTTTCCAACCTATTATTATATTAAATTTTGATTTATTTTTTTGATTATTCATTTATTAATAAGGGTCGAGCTCAAAAAGAAACATGGATTTGTATTTCTTAGGGATATTTCCTTTATTTTATTGTAAAAAAAGAAGCATTCCATTACTCAAAATATCTTATAATAACTTAAGATATATTCCATACCCATGTATTGGCTGTTCTGACTGAACCAATGACTATTCATGATTTCATAATTGAATTAACCGCATACCGGTTCCAAATTTGGGGAATGTTATGGTAAAACTTCGTTTGAAACGATGTGGTAGAAAGCAACGTGCGACTTGAAGGACATGATCCGTTGTGGATTCTTAGTATCCATCATTCTCTAATAAAGGATGCTCTTGACTCGACATCCTTTGTTCTATTCCACTCGAACCTGCATTGTATTTTTTGTCGGGGTGGAATAAAACTAGTACATGATGGAGCTCGAGGAATAAAGTATTGAGCTATTTCTCAAGGGAAAAGAGAAGGGTCTAGGGTTAGTGTCAATCAATAAGCCGGACCAACTTCGTAAGTATATCTTTGACAGAAAAATCGAAAGGATAAAAAAAAAGTTTCAAATCCCAAAGGTAAATTGTTTATTGGAATTGCTAAAACCTTTTCGATAATATGATAATTATATATATCGTCGGGAATCTGACGTCCGTATGATTCTATTCTTTGATAGAACGAAATAACAAAAAGGGCATGTTGCTGCCATTTTTGAAAGTATTCCTAATCAACGAAGTAATGTCTAAACCCAATGATTCAAAAAAAAAAGATAAAGATTTCCGGAACAAGGAAATACCTTTTTAATTGTTAATTGTCATAACACTTGGATTTGGATCATAATTTCGAATTCAAATCGATTCTAAATGAGACAAAAGGGTATTTGAGACTGCTCAATAAATGAAATGCAAGATTTTCGTTTGAGCTATTCAACTTGAGTTATGAGTATACAAATGATTTTTTTTTAGGAAATAAAGAAATGAACAGGACTTAATTCTTAGTCTAATTCATTTGATGATTTTATGGGCTTATTTGATCGGGCATTCTAATTTATATATACCTAACTTTGAATCATTTTTCTCGAGCCGTACGAGGAAAAAACCTCCTATACGTTTCCAAGGGGGGTGTTGTTGATCTAATCTATCCCAATGAGCCGTCTATCGAATCGTTGCAATTGATGTTCGGTGCCGAAGAGAAGGAAGAGATTTGCAGAAAGTGGGTTTTTATGATCCGATAAAAAGTCAAACTTATTTAAATGTTCCTCTTATTCTACAGTTTCTTGAAAAAGGTGCTCAACCGACAGAAACTGTTTATGATATTTTAAAGAGGGCGGAGATTTTTAAAGAATTTCGGCTTAATCAAACGAAGTTCAATTAATCAAATAAAAAACAAAGATAATGCGGTTGTAGTTTGGTAGAACTTTTTTTCTTCTTTTTCTATTCTTGTAGATTTCTTATGTAGTGCCAATCCAACACAAAAATTTTCTTATATTATATATTTGACTTTTTCAACTTCGATTTCCAAATATATTATATATTGTATATATCGTATTTCTATTTATAATATTCGAATAATTCGATTAAAGAAAATCTTTATCATAATCATATATTTAAATTAAATAAAAATAATATTAAATAACGAAATTCAAAAATATTAATATTTGTATTTTTTTCTATTTATATTGACAAGAGTATATTGAACAAATATAATTCAATTTTGAAGTCAAAATAAGTAGAAAAAATGAAATGGTTTATTTCGGTCTTAGGCCCCAAAAATAGGTTTTTTATTCAAGGGTGTGTTGGATTTTTTCCAATATAGAATTTGGATCCAAAAAATAGATAATAATATTTGGTCTAGAAATGTATTTTCTCTAAGAAATTTTTTGATTGTCATCTGATCTGTTTGCTTTTATGTTCGGAATCGATTCGAAAACTTTGTTTGGATTTTTTCCTAATTGGACGTTTTGATTCCATTCCATTTTTTTTATCTCGATTGTATCTACATAACATATCTATTTCTTTTTCGGGTTGCTAACTCAATGGTAGAGTACTCGGCTTTTAAGTGCGGCTAGAATCTTTTACATATTTGGATGAAGCAAAGAATTCGTCTACATCATCGGTAGAGTTTATAAGACCACGACTGATCCTGAAAGGAAATGAATGGAAAAAAGAGCATGTCGTATCAATATAAAATTCGGAGAATATTTCATTCTTACCAAATTGGTATACAATTCTATTTGAATTGTTGCAAGGAAACGAAATGAATTCAAAGTTGGGTCAATTGAATAAATGGATCGAACCTTATGGTTCAAATTCTGAGGAAAGAAAGAACAACGAGTTTATTTTCATAATTTGAATGATTTCCCGGTCTAATTAGACGTTAAAATAAATTAGTAACTGATGCGGGAAAGGATTCTCCCACGAGTGGATGCTTTGTTTTTTATAGCGAATCCTAATTATTCGATTATCCATTATACATAAGGGGATAGCGAGAAATGTGTAGAAGAAAGAGTATATTGATAAAAACTTTAGTCTAAATTCCAAAATCAAAAGAGCGATTAGGTTTAAAAAATAAAGGATTTCTAACCATCTAATTTTTTTTTTCTTATAACAAAAAAAACCAATTAGATGCAACAAAAATAGAGAGTCTGCTGATAAATTTACCCATCTCCGAGGTATCTATTATTTCATAATAAAATATCTTGTTTTGACTGTATCGCACTATGTATTATTTGATAACCCAAGAAACCTGCTATTTTTACTTTTGTTTTCGGGATCAATTGAGATGGAAGAATTCCAAGGACATAGACAACTAGATAAGTCTTGGAAACATAACTTTTTCTATCCACTTATCTTTCAGGAATATATTTATGCATTTGCATATGATCATAGTTTCAATAAAGCGATTTTGTTGGAAAATTCGGGTGACAAGAAATATAGTTTACTAATTGTAAAACGTTTAATTACTCGAATGTATCAACAGAATCATTTGATTCTTTCTGTTAATGATTCGAGCCAAAATGATATTTTGGGGTACAAGCACAAAACGAATTTGTATTCGCAAATGATGACAGAAGGGTTTGCTGTCATTGTAGAAATTCCATTTTCCCCGTTATTAATATCTGCCTGCGGGGAAAAAGAACAAAAAGAAATAGTAAAATCTCATAATTTGCGATCTATTCATTCAATATTTCCTTTTTTAGAGGACAAATTCTTCCATTTAAATTATGTGTTAGATATATTAATAACTTACCCTGCCCATCTAGAAATCTTGGTTCAAACTCTTCGCTACTGGTTGAAAGATGCCTCTTCTTTGCATTTAGTAAGATTTTTTCTTTATGAGTCTCGTAATTTAAATAGTCTTATTATTCCAAAGGAATTCATTTCTTTTTTGAAAAAAAGGAATCAAAGATTATTCTTGTTCCTATATAATTTCCATGTATGCGAATACGAATCTTTTTTTGTTTTTCTCCGCAACCAATCCTCTTATTTACGATCAACCTCTTTTGGAACCCTTATTGAACGAATTTTTTTCTACGGAAAACTAAAATATTTAGTAAAAGTTTTTACTAAGGATTTTGGG